TAGATACATCTATTCAATTTCATTCTGGATTATGTTAAAGATAAAATAAATCCAATCGATTTAAAACTTATTCTTTGGTAAATCAATTTCGAAATGCTTTTTTAGAAAGCCCAATATTTCTTTTACATCTTCTATGCGAAAATGTTCTATTTTCATAAGATCTTCTTGGCTGTTATTCAAAAGGTCCAATAATGTATGTATATTGGACCTTTTGAGGCAAGTATAGATCCTGGGAGGAAATTCTGATTGGTCAATAAAAATATATTTTAATGCTATTTCTCTTTTCTTTAGGTTCGCCAATCTATCATGAAAAGTAAAAAGGGGTAAAGTAAGCTTGTGTTGATTGTCCTCTAAATGTAAGTTTTCTTCTTCCGCATGGAGAAAGGGAATAAATAAATCAATCAAATTCCGAGAAGCTTCGTGCAGTGCTTCTTTAGGCGTTAAACTTCCATTTGTCCATATTTCGAGAAAAAGTATCTCTTGTTTTTCATTCCCATTCCCATAAGAATGACTACTATAATTCACATTTCGAACAGGCATGAATACAGCATCTATGGGATAACTTCTGTCTTCAAAGTTATTTGGCGTTTTTATACGATATCCGCGATGCCTTTCGATTTGTAATCCAATACACAAGTCAATGGGTTCAGTCAGGCTAGCGATATGCTGTGTATTATCAACGATTTCCACAGAAGGTGGTGAGATGATATCTTGAGCAGTTACATATCCGGGACCACTGATACAAATAGACGCGTTGCGAGTTCCATACAGATTACTTCTCAATACAACTTCTTTTAAATTCATTAAAATTTCATGTACTGATTCTTGAATACCTACTATGCTAGAATATTCATGTGGTATTTTCTCAGATTTTGCACGTGTGATACATGTTCCTTCTATTTCTCCAAGCAAAGCTCTTCGCATCGCAATGCCTATTGTGTCGGCTTGACCTTTCATAAGTGGAGACAAAATAAAGCGTCCATAATAAAGACGCTTACTGTCTATTCTTGATTTAACACACTTCCACTCTAGTGTCCGAGTAGATACTGTTACTTTCTCTCGAACCATAGTAATATTATTTGATCAGATCATTGAATCATTTATTTCTCTTGAAATCTCTTCAATCTTGATTTTTACACACGTCTTTTTTTAGGAGGTCTACAGCCATTATGTGGCATAGGAGTTACATCCCGTACGAAACTTAATAGTATACCACTTCTGCGAATAGCCCGTAATGCTGCATCTCTTCCAAGACCAGGACCCTTTATCATCACTTCTGCTCGTTGCATACCTTGATCCACTACTGTACGAATAGCGTTTCCTGCTGCTGTTTGAGCAGCAAATGGTGTCCCTCTTCTTGTACCTCTGAATCCACAAGTACCGGCTGAGGACCAAGAAACCACGCGACCCCGTACATCTGTAACAGTCACAATGGTATTGTTGAAACTTGCTTGAACATGAATAACTCCCTTTGGTAGTCTACGTGTACTCTTACGTGAACCAATACGTCCATTCCTACGTGAACCAATTCTTGGTATAGGTTTTGCCATATTTTATAATATGAGTCAGAGATATATGGATATATCCATTTCATGTTAAAACAGATCTTTTTTTTTTATCGGGGGTTCTTTAAAGAGTTCCTTTTAGAAAAATTATCCTTGTCTTTGTTTATGTCTTGGGTTGGAACAGATTACGATAATTCGTCCCCGCCTACGGATCAGTCGACATTTTTCACAAATTTTACGAACGGAGGCCCTTATTTTCATATTTGTCATTCCTTAAACTTAATTCCGAATCCACTTCTTGGAAGAAAATGAGTTTCTTGAAATTTTGAATCTAGAATTGTATCCCCATAAATGTAATGTAAAAGTGAAAAACCACCTAATCGTTCGACTTCTTGTTATCGTTCGATTCCTTGTTGCGGAGTCTATAAATTATACGCCCTCGGGTTGAATCATAACGACTTACTTCAATTTTGACTCTATCTCCTAGTAGTATCCGTATAAAACTACGTCGGATCCTTCCTGAAACATAACCTAGAATCAGATCTTCATTATCTAAACGAACCCGGAACATTCCGTTAGGAAGTGATTCAGTAATTAAACCTTCATGAACCCATTTTTGTTCTTTCATTCCAGGTAAAACCCCCTTGAAGTATCAACTAATGGAGGAGGAGTGATATTAGATAACCCGTCCTTTCTATTTTTTTTTTCACAAATAGGAAAGTTCAGATCTAATTCGGATAGTAGAAGGATTACCATATATAACACAAGATTTCTCCGCCGATTCTTTCTAATCTAGCCTCTCGGTCTGTCATTATACCTCGAGAAGTAGAAATAATTATAATCCCTATACCGCCTAAAATTATAGGAATTCTTTGATAATTAGAATAGATTCGTAGACCGGGTCGACTAATCCGTTTTAAATTTAAAATAGTTTTAGATGGTCCTTTCCTATTACTTCTATGTTGTAGGGTTAAAACCAAAAAATCTTTGTTGTTTTCCCGATGTTTTCTCACGTTTTCTATAAAACCTTCTCGTACAAGTATTTTTACAATGCTTTCAGTGATGTTAGTAGATGATATGCGAACCATTCCTTTTCTATGCATGTCAGCATTTCGTATAGAGGTTATTATGTCAGCAATAGTGTCCCTACCCATAAATGAATTAAAATTATTGGTTCCTCAAAATTTGGATATAATAAACATGATCTTTTATGAATTTTAATTATTAAAGTGAAAGGTATATACGTGAGACACAATCTATTAATTAAAATGACCCTTAAGATTAATTAACCTATTTCATTCAAATACTCTATTGTAACTCTATCTGATGGTCTTATCTTATAATACTTCAGGAGCTAATGAAACTATTTTAGTAAAATTTAACTGTCTCAATTCCCGGGCGATCGCACCAAAAACGCGAGTTCCTTTTGGGTTTCCTTCTTGATCAATGACAACTGCAGCATTGTCATCATATCGTATTATCATACCATTATCGCGTTTGAGTTCGTTACAAGTACGTACAATTACAGCTCTGATGACTTCTGATCTTTTTAGAGGCATATTTGGTACTGCTTCTTTGATCACAGCAACAATAACATCACCAATATGAGCATATCGGCGATTACTAGCTCCTAGGATTCGAATACACATCAATTCTCGGGCCCCGCTGTTGTCCGCTACATTCAAATAGGTTTGGGGTTGAATCATATCGTTTTTTTTATCTGTTCTTTCAATGCAAAAGAAAAGGGGCTAAGTAAGAAAAAAAAGAAATATTCTTTGTCAAAAAAAAGAAACCTGCAATTGCGTTTTTATTCCAAGACTTCATTTCTTGTGGTTATACATTTCTATCACGAAATAATGACTTGAGTTCGTATAGGTAGTTTGGACGCTGCTATCGAAATAGCCTTTCTTGCTATATTTTCGGCTACTCCACCCATTTCATAAAGTATTCTACCGGGTTTAACAACAGCTACCCAATATTCGGGCGATCCTTTACCTGACCCCATACGTGTTTCCGCGGGTCTTACTGTAACGGGTTTGTCTGGAAATATACGTACCCATATTTTTCCACCACGGCGGGCATTTCGTGTCATTGCTCGCCGCCCTGCTTCTATTTGTCTCGATGTGATCCAAGCGGGTTCAAGTGCCTGAAGAGCATATCGACCGAAACAAATATTAGTTCCTCGATACGATACTCCCTTCATTCTTCCTCTATGTTGTTTACGGAATCTGGTTCTTTTGGGGTTATAGTTGATGGTTGTTTCGCAATTCCAATTCCATCTCTACTACAGAACTGGACATGAGAGTTTCTTCTCATCCAGCTCCTCACGAATGAAAGGATTGAAAAGATTTTTATACATGTATTTCATCTATTTAATGAATAATACGCTGAACTCTTTGATATTTCATCTAATCTATTCGAAAGTTATCGATTTTGTTTGGATATATAACTAAACATAAATTTAACGTTATATATTATAAATTATAACGAATCTTTATTTCTTTTTTTCCTTTGTTTTTTTTTTATCCTATTTGATCACCAAAAATTATAGCAATCAAATAAAATAAAGCTTTCGCGGGCGAATATTTACTCTTTTAATTTAATATAATTAAAATATTATAGTCTTTTAATATATAGTTCAGTTGTAGGGTTAGCCCCATGATCGCTCAGAATAAATGAAATTGTTCTCCAGTTTGTTCCGCCATCCCACCTGATGAATCATTAGAATTCATTTTCAATAGAATCTTCTGCATTCACAGGTTCCGTCGTTCCCATCGCTTCTCGATTAATGCTTAGGTCTGAATTCTACAATGGAGCCTCTCATTAAATTTGTTCTTGAGTCAATCTTTTCAGTCTTTATTGGCTCGAGGCTCTTGATTTTTTTGTTCTATAGAACATATTCATCGCCTTCTGTCTGAATACGAGTATTGATGCTTTATTACATTGTCTTTTATGAGATGCTTTATAGACCCTACATATTTTATAATTTTATATTGGAATTCTATCATTGATATTCTTTTTCTCTCTTTCTCTCACCTTTCCAGTTATTCACATCTTTTTTATATTTTGTTTCACAACTCATAAAAAAATTCTCTTGTTTTTTTTATGCAAAAACATGTTTCAGTTGCTACAATGATATGACCAATATATCATATCTTGACTGGTTTTTTGGATACAGATAATGTGAAGCGATGAGTTGGTTATAACTTCTATAAGTTATTAGTTCATACTATGTATGGTCGGTCTATTTTTTTTTTAGATTCCTAACCCTAAAAAAACCAACGAGTCACACACTAAGCATAGCAATTATATTTAATATTTTAATATTTATATCAAAATAAATATTAAAAGAAAATGGTCAATCTAATTTTTATTTAACCCTATATAATTATAATTAGAATTGCTAGAATTGCTCATTTTTTTGATTGAACATAATAAAGAATGAAGTGGTTTTTCATTTTTTATTCTATCGCTGGCAGCACTGGATAGAACGTA